ACACAAGGTGGTAAGATGATATCTTGAGCAGTTACATATCCCGGGCCCCTGGCACAAATAGACGCGCCACAAGTTCCATATAAATTACTTCTCAATACAATTTCTTTTAAATTCATTAAAATTTCAGGAACCGATTCTTGAATACCTGCTATAGTAGAATATTCATGCGGGACGTTCTCAGATTTTACACGTGTGATACATGTTCCTTGTATTTCTCCAAGCAAAGCTCTTCGCATTGCAATGCCTATTGTGTCGGCTTGGCCTTTCATAAGTGGAGACAGAACAAAGCGCCCATAATGAAGACGCTTACTGTCTGTTCTTGATTCAACACAGTTCCACTGTAGTGTCCGAGTAGATACTCTTACTTTCTCTCGAACCATAGTAATATTTTTTTTATTTGATTGAATTATTTATTTCTCTTGTTTTTCTTGAAATTTCTTCACTGTTCATTTCTATACACGTCTTTTTTGGGGAGGTCTACAGCCATTATGTGGCATAGGGGTTACATCTCGTAGAAAAGTCAATCGTATACCGCTTCGACGAATACCGCGTAATGCTCCGTCTCTTCCTAACCCAGGGCCCTTTATCATGACTGCGGCTCGTTGCATACCTTGATCTCTTACTGTACGAATAGCATTTTTTGCTGCAGTTTCAGCTGCAAAGGGTGTCCCTCTTCTCGGACCCTTAAAGCCGCAAGTACCTGCCGAGGACCAGGAAACCACGCGACCCTTTACATCTGTAACCGTGACAATAGTATTATTGAAACTTGCTTGAACATGAATAATCCCTTTTGGTATTTTACGTACACTCTTACGCGAACCAATACGCCTATTCCTACGTGAACCGACTCTCGGCATAGCTTTTGCCATATTTTATCATCTCATAAATATGAATCATATGGATATATCCATTTCAAATCAAAACAGATTCCTTATTTGGACACTGAGTCCTTTAGCAAGTCTGATTAGCCTTGTCTTTGTTTATGTCTCGGGTTGGGACAAATTACTATAATGCGTCCCCGCCTGCGAATTAGGCGACATTTTTCACAAATTTTACGAACGGATGCTCTTATTTTCATATTTGTCATTCCTCAATCTTCATTCTCAATCTACTTGTTGGTAGAAAATAAGTTTCTTGCATTTTTTCATTTCGAATCATATTGCATAAAACCCGCCTAATCTTTTGAATCCGTGTTTTCGAGTCGATAAATTATACGCCCTTTGGTTGAATCATAACGACTTACTTCAATTTTGACTTTATCTCCCGGCAGTATCCGTATAAAACTACGTCGGATCTTTCCTGAAATATACCCTAGGATCAGATCCTCATTATCTAAACGAACCCGGAACATGCCGTTGGGAAGCGATTCCGTAATTAAACCTTCATGAATCCATTTTTGTTCTTTCATTTCAGGTAAAACCTCCTTTTTGTATTAACTAATAGAGGAGAAAGGGTATTAGACAATTCACCTCTTTTCTTTATTTTTTTTACAAAGATAAAGAGGTTTTGGATCCCATGTAAAAGGATTACCATATATAACACAAGATTTCTCCGCCGATTCCTTCTAGTCGAGCCTCTCGGTCTGTTATTATACCCCGAGAAGTAGAAAGAATTACAATCCCCATCCCACCTAAAATTCTAGGGATTCGTTGAGAGTTAGAATAGATTCGTAGACCGGGTCTACTGATCCGTTTTAAATTTAAAAAATTTCTATATGGTCTTTTCCTATTCCTTCTATGTCGCAGGGTTAAAACCAAAAAAGATTTGTTTTTTTCTCGATGCTTTCGGAGATTTTCGATAAAACCTTCTCGAAGAAGTATTTGAACAATATTTTCGGTAATATTCGTAGATGCTATACGAACAACTCTTTTTCTACCCATATCCGCGTTTCGTATAGAGGTTAGTATCTCAGCAATAGTGTCTCTGCTCATGATGAACTTAAATTTTTGTTTCCTCGAATTTGAATATAATCAACATGTTTTTCTTTGTTTTTTTTTTTTTTTTATGATTTATGATGATATAGGAATTGAAAAAAGGTATATACGTGAGACACATTCAATGAATGAATCAAGTTCTTTTTCTATTTCTTTCAAATACCCCAAAAAAAAGGGGATAAAAAAAATCAACATCTCATTGTATTTTACAATACCTCGGGAGCTAATGAAACTATTTTAGTAAAATTGAATTGTCTCAATTCTCGGGGGATTGCACCAAAAATTCGCGTTCCTTTTGGATTTCCTTCTTGATCAATTACAACTGCAGCATTGTCATCGTATCGTATTATCATACCGCTGTCGCGTTTAAGTTCTTTACAAGTACGAACAATTACAGCTCGGACTACTTCTGATTTTTGTAGTGGCATGTTAGGTACAGCTTCTTTGATCACAGCAACAATAACGTCACCAATGTGAGCATATCGACGGTTGCTAGCTCCTATGATTCGAATACACATCAATTCTCTAGCCCCGCTGTTATCCGCTACATTTAAATGGGTCTGGGGTTGAATCATATTAAATTTTTGAGTCTATTCTTACGATGCAAAGGATGAAGAAAATAAAAGAAATATTTTTTGTCTAAAAAAAGAAACCCGCGGTTTTGTTTTATCCCCAAGACTCATTTCTCTCCGTTCTGTGTTTTTATCCCGAAATAAGAAATTGCGTTCGTATAGGCATTTTTGATGCTGCTATTAAAATAGCCCTTCTAGCTATATTTTCGGTTACCCCACCCATTTCATATAGTATTCGCCCTGGTTTAACAACAGCTACCCAATATTCAGGGGACCCTTTCCCCGAACCCATACGTGTTTCGGCAGGTCTTACTGTAACCGGTTTGTCTGGGAATATACGGACCCATATTTTTCCACCACGGCGTGCATTTCGTGTCATTGCCCGTCGACCTGCTTCAATTTGTCTAGATGTGATCCAAGCAGGTTCAAGTGCCTGAAGAGCATATTTGCCGAAAGAAATCTGATTACCTCGAAAAGATATTCCTTTCATTCTTCCTCTATGTTGTTTACGGAATCTAGTTCTTTTGGGGTTATAGTTGATGGTTGTTTCGGAATTCCATCTCTACTCCAGAACTGGACATGAGAATTTCTTCTCATCCAGCTCCTCGCGAAAAAAGTATTCAAAATGGAATTTCAATTAATTTGAAAAACTATTCTAAAATTAGAAATAATTTTTTTTTTTTTTTAGTGTCCCAATCAATCTTTATTTTTCTTTGTGCTTTATCTAAATCTAACAATAAAAAAAAATTCGCGGGCGAATGTTTACTCTTGCAATCTCGATTTCAGTCTTAACCTCCGGTCGGGATTTCTGAAAGTTGATGTATTTTTTCTGGTTAATTTCGCCATCCAGACTAGTGAATTATTAAGATTCATTTGTTCAATAAAAGATTTTGCATTCACAAGTTCCTTCGTTCCCACCGCTTCGTACTTAATGGTTAGGTCCTAATCCTACAATGGAGCTAATAATGCAATTTATTCTCGAGTCAACCTTCTTAGTCTTTATTGACTCGAAGCTCTTTTTTCTTCTATACTGAGGATTCATTGACTATTTCATTATGGATGAATCCATTAGTATTGATGCTTTATTACACTGTTTTTTAGGATATGGCGCATAGACCTTACATGTTGGATTTTATAGCATTGCTATTCTTTTTTTCTCTTTCTTTCATCCTTCCATTTATCCGCACCTTTTTCTTTTTTTTTTTGCTTTAAACTTAGAATTTTTGAACGTCAAAATCTCAGTTGCTACAAAGATATGACCGATTTATCATATCTTGACTGGTTCGTTAGATCCAGATAAAACGAAGTGATGAGTTGGTTTTCATACTACCGAGCTCGTATTTTTTTATCCTAACTCGAAAAACCAACGAGTCGCACACTAAGCATAGCAATTATACCGAAAGGTCAATCCAATTTTTATTAAACCGTATAGAATTAAAGAATGAAAAATTAGAATTGCTTGCTTTGATTGGACAGAAAAAGAATTCATGAATTTTCCTATATTTTCATCAATCAATGGATACAAATTCTTCTTCCTTGTCTCTAAAAATCCAAATTTTGATACCTAATACCCCGTAGATAGTCCGAGCTGTATAGGAACAATAATCGATTTTAGCGCGAATGGTTTGTAGGGGAACCCTACCCTCTCTGATCCATTCGACACGTGCAATTTCTTTTCCATCGATACGCCCTGCAATTTGTACTTGAATTCCTTTTGTATCTGCTTCTTCAGATAATTCAATAGCTTTTTTGATTGCTTTTCGAAATGAAACTCTATTCTTTAATTGTTCGGCTATAAATTCTGCAATAATATTAGGGTTTCCATAAGGTTTTGCAATTCCTTTGATAGAAAGCTTAAGTTTTCGGGTTATATAATGAAATTCTTTTTGGAAATTTCTTTTGAATTCTTCAACTCCTTGCGGTCTATTTTCGGTTAATAACTTTGGGAATCCCATAAAGAGTATGACCTCGATCTCCTCTATTCCTTTTTTGATCTCTATACGTGCAATTCCCTCGGTCGCGGAGGATAGTGGTATATTCTTTTGTACATATTTTTTGACAAAATTTCTGAATTTTTGATCTTCTTGTAGACCCTCAGAATAATTTCTTGGTTGTGCAAACCAAAGGGAATGATGACTTTGGGTTGTCCCAAGTCTGAAACCAAGTGGATTTATTTTTTGTCCCATACCCCTCCAGTAATATCCACATCATCGTACAACGGATCGTATACCGGAGTTACATACTTGTTTCTAGATTTTTTTATCGCAGGATACTTAGATACCTGTTCATATTCATCTAAAGATATATCTTTCACGAAAACAGTTATATGACAGGTAGTTCTTTTTATTGGATAACTACGTCCTCGAGCTCGAGGTTTTAATTTCTTTGCCCTAGTCCCCTCGTTAACCTCAGCTTTACTAATTATTAAATTGGCTTCGTTGGAACCTATGCTGTAACTAGCATTTGCTGCTGCAGAATAAACTAATTTAAAAAT